GGATCATGCACCCTTATAACGAAAAAAGTGCAGCGGGTTGGATCCAGTTTATTCTTGAAATAAACAACTCGCACACACCCCCTTTCCAAAAAAAATCAATACACCAAGGACTACGCTTAGATTTATTGGATTTGTTGCTAAAATATCGGTATTAAACCCGAAACTCCCGGCGTATGGCCAGTGACCCACGAAAAGGAAAGAATCGGTTACATTTTTCATATGATCTCCTTTTATAGATAAAATAGACTAATTCTCTATTTGTCGATTTTTTTTTTTAATAATTTTCTCTTCCACCTCAAAAAGGGTTCTATTGGACTAAGAAGGGGAAGGAATAAATCGAGGGGGAAGGACGAAAGTGAATCAGTATGATAATGCCTCATCCTCAAATCATTCCTTCCCTTGGGTTATTGTCCCAACGAATAAAAGTAATTGTAGTAGTTAACTCTTGATATTAATTAGAAAAAGGAAGCATCAAGCCCAGAACAATAAGAAAAATACGTATTTTTCTTATAGTTATAGGATTAAGATGAAATATTAAATAGGATTAAGATGAAATATTAAACAAAAGGATTCGCAAATAAAAGCGCTAATGCTACAACTAATCCATAAATTGTTAAAGCTTCCATAAAAGCCAGACTAAGCAATAAAGTCCCTCGTATTTTTCCCTCTGCCTCGGGCTGTCTCGCAATACCTTCTACAGCTTGACCCGCAGCAGTCCCTTGACCAACCCCGGGTCCAATAGAAGCAAGACCGACGGCCAACCCAGCAGCAATAACAGAAGCGGCAGAAATCAGTGGATTCATGATAAATTCCTCGTACCAAAAAAAAATAGTTAATGATACTTAATGATACAAATCAACCAAAAAACTATGACTTAATTATTCCATCGCTAAGATTCATCCAGTCGAAGTAACTAAGAGTTCCGAATTGAAGTGAGTTGAAGTAGAAGTATAATAATACTATTGAAGATTGAATCATCAGAACTACTTCGATATCTATTTTTAGTTCCTAGCTACGAGTTTTTGTAAATCCATACGACTTTTGCTTTTCCATGTCTTTATTGGTTATGAACCATTCTTCATTTTGTTTTTCTTGATTGAATCTCTTTCTTCATTCAATATTCAATTCATATTTATATTTATAGGCGAAAGGGAACGATTTCTATTTCAATCCTTATCGAAATTCATATATACGTATAGTAAGGCAGATTCGATATATCTTTTAGATATAACTTAGTTCAGATATAACTAGTTAATATCTAATCTCACATATACATGTGTTTCTTCTATAACGTAAACCCACTATTTGTATCGTAGACCCAATCGGACTATAGAAATTGTTTTTCCCACTATCCACCAAAGGAAGTTGGAATTCTATTGCATACACCTAGTTCAACCCCCCTCGACTAAACAAACCCTTTTCATTTTATTATTATTATTCAATACTGGGGTGATCAATATAAATGGATCAATTCATTAGTTCGAAGCATTGCCTAGAAATATCAGTCAATACTTGGTTGATCTAAGTTTATGTAATTTAAACTAAATTACTAAATTGAACTTGATTTTCTATTTATATTCTATTTCCTTCCTATATTATTATATTATGTTAATTATTATTATGTTAATTTCTGTATTAATTTATTATTCAATTGAATAATAAATTAATATTTTCGTTTGGTCAATGAATTGAATCAAATCGATTTAAATGGGAATCGCTCTATAGAGCATCTTTTTTAATCGCCCATCGGTATCATAAATCAAATCCATAAAAATTCTTATTCAGATTATGACTCCTAATATTTGAATTGCCTCAAACAAACAAAATAAAAAGAAGATTTTACTCGGAGGGAAGAGGCCAAACATACATTTTAGGAAAAAGATCTTTTAGATCTCTTTCCTTTTTTTTTTTTACAATTCCCTAATGTCGTAATCTTTTTGGCTATTCTTCTAGTTCTAGATCGTATATACCTTTGTATATGTATACTTATGCTCCGTCAGTCGACTATCTTGAGCTACGCATACATTGCCTTGAACTAAGATAAAAAAGACGATTAAAAAAAAAAAAAGTCAATGATGACCCTCCATGGATTCACCTATATAAGCCGCGGCTAAAGTTGCAAAAATAAGAGCTTGAATACCGCTTGTAAATAATCCAAGGAACATGACAGGTATAGGAACTACTAAAGGTACTAAAGAAACAAGAACAACAACCACTAATTCATCCGCTAGTATATTTCCAAAAAGTCGAAAACTAAGTGATAAAGGTTTTGTGAAATCTTCTAAAACGTTAATGGGCAAAAGTATTGGAGTTGGTTGAATGTATTTACTGAAATAACCTAATCCTTTTTTGGTAAGACCCGCATAGAAATATGCTACTGATGTAAGCAAAGCTAAAGCAACAGTAGTATTTATATCGTTCGTAGGTGCGGATAACTCCCCCTGAGGTAACTGTATAAGTTTCCAAGGTAAAAGTGCCCCCGACCAATTCGAAACAAAAA